AGAACTCTTTTTTTTTATTGAAAAGATGGAAAAGAATAAATATCAATTAGTTCTGTATCCATTTTCATTTTATTATCTTATTTATTATCTTATTAAGTAAAAAATGCGATTCAAATCCAAGAATAATTAAATAATTAAGATTTAATAGTTAATGGTTCAATTTGTCCTGAGTTGTTGTTTTGTGAAATAAAAAATGAAGTTTAGTAATCTTCCCGAGGGAAAAAATGTTAGTCTAGTTTATATCATGTTGGCGACATGGCCGAGTGGTAAGGCGGGGGACTGCAAATCCTTTTTCCCCAGTTCAAATCCGGGTGTCGCCTGATCAACACAAGACTCAAAATTCCTTATTATGTTCGGCCGATATATAACTCAATGAATTCTATTCCCTCACAGACGCAAAAGAACTGTTGATACTTGCTTGATTCTAAGCATCTGTCACTTCTCAAAACTAAAAAGGATTTAAATCCTTGCGTCTAAGATTCAAGATTCTAGTGGAAGAGAATTTTGAAGTCCTTCCACTACAATGTAGTGAGTGGCTACTGACTGGATCTTCTCGATCTTAGCTTAAATTGAACTAAGCCGGATAGGCAAGTGAATTAGTGGGTGTGAAAAGAGCAGGAAAATACTTTGGATACAGACTCATGAAAGTCTATAAATGCGCAGGCATTCAATCAATATTAGATTGAATGGGTAATTGGCTTTTTTAGAAAAAAGTGCAAAAAGTCTTTCTTTTTGCACTAACCTCGAGCCAAGAATGAAATAGGCTATCCCCTGATTGGTTCAAGAGTGACAATCGGGAGTATAGTCAAAATTAAATCAAATTAGGAAAGACAGGGATGAATGATTTATCTTCATTCCACATTGTTTATGTCTTTTACTTATCAAGATCAACAAACGAAACAATAGATTTTCATTTCTATGTGTTCAATTAATAACATTCTCGTACTACTTCCAAGAATGGCAAGGCCTATTTTGTGTAGGCTTAATGGTTCCCATTTCTACTATAAAAATCATATAAAAACTTGTTTGAAGTGTATTTAGTGTATTGATTTATGAATAGTCTTGGGTCAGAATCCTTTTTGACTGTTCACTATTGATCCACTATTATTAGTGAACAATAATGGACTAATTCCTTCATATTTATCGAGATAGGGGACATCATTCACATGGATATAGTAAGTCTTGCTTGGGCTGCTTTAATGGTAGTCTTTACATTTTCCCTTTCACTCGTAGTGTGGGGACGAAGTGGACTCTAAGTACTACTAATTAAGTTGATGAATCAAACTTTATCAATTGTTTTCTAGATAGCTCTGTAAAGCGCTTTAAATTATTACATTTTTTTATTTAATTCAAAGTTCCATTGTATTCTGGTCTGGTATAGTAATGTACTATAATGAATAATACCCTTTTTTCAATCAAACAGATATTTCAACAATTCTCCTGCTCGTATTCCGAAAGTAAAGGGGAGACAGAAAGAAATTCCAACCTAATTCTTCCTAAACTGATAAACCAACCAAATTTGACCACATATATCGACAATTAGTAAGAGGGGATTCCCTTTTATTTCTTTTATTTGTTTCCTTTCGTTTTCAAAGATAAAGTAGTACTTTTTTGAAATGACATAGATACGCACTTTCGATGTTCAAGCATTTTTACAACTCCTTTTCGAAATCCTAATAAGTTCTGTTCCCATAGAACTCCTTGAATTATTGGTCAGTGGTGTAATCAATTACTTCTTCATAATGTCAAAAAACAACTAGGTTTTATATATACCCATATTGCTTTTTACTTCATGTATTTTAGTCTTTCGATGTATGTCAGGATTCATAGTTCATATTTGAACTAAAAAAAACCTAAGAAACCTTGGAATTAGCATGGTAAGACTAAGAGGGGAGTTGTCTTTTGCTTTTTTGAGCTTGATTGGAATCAATACAAATCAAATGGATGAAACAAAGAATTAGAATAGGGTAATATTAAGATTACATATACCTAATTCATATCACATATATGATATATGAAGATCAATCAATATTTTGATTGATCTATATTAATCGATAGAATCCGACTTTCTATACTTCACTAAGACTAAAAAAGTAACTAGTATGGTAGAAAGATGAATATATTTCTTTCTACCATACTATCAGATCTCATAGAATACTGCTGATTGTCGTTCGCTCATTTCATTAAGAATCAAAAGGCAAAGCTTTTATTTTTTCATTTTGTATTTATTCAATCATTAATAAGAACTAAGAAGCCAAGTTTCATTCAAATTAATTATTTTGATTTTGACTTATGGTTTTTACATATATGATAAGTAAAAAGGCAGTAGGAACTAGAATGAACAGTGCAGTAGCAATAAATGCAAGAATATTGACTTCCATAATATCATTATTTCGTTTTTTTTTTACTTCGCAATAACTCGGGATTTAATCCCCTAGAGATGAGGAATCACTCTTTCGCCGGTAAATTCAATTCAATGAGATGAATTACATCGTGATGATATTGAATCAGATCAATATCATGAATAAGAATATCTGAGCTATCACATGGATTAATCGTCAAGAATTGAATAATATAACATAGAAGGGTCCTTTATCCATACTGAATAAAAAATTGGATTAATGATCCAATCAATAATTTTTTATTTCTTATCCGTTTTCTCTTCTTGACTTTATTTTATATACCATAAATATACCATAATATACCATAATATATCACCAATTATCCGATCAAACATTTTGTGCCCATTTGTCCACTTTTTTGGTTACCAACCCATCGACGTGAAATGAAAAAAGGACAGAGTTAAGCTCTAAATTTCTTTTTGAATGTTAATAATCTAGTTTTCTTGACAACCAAAGAAGTGTGAGAAAGGTTAATCTTGGTATAAAAGATCTAATATTCCATACAATTCACTATTTTTTTGGTTGTTTCTTTGGACCCGAAGGAAAAAAAGATTCATTCCCTTGCTCGGTGGGAAGAGATTCTTTTTAGTAATTAAGATTCCACACAATTGGAACCAAAAAATAGGTTTAACCTGAATGGGTTCTATCAGGGTAACTATGTTTAATTTATTTTATAATGTTAGTACAAAAAATGCTCTTAGTAAAAAAATAAACATATAGTATTGTTATACATTACAAGGATGAGGAGCAATCAAAAAAATACAGTAGATACTCTACTGGAATTCTGAATATGCTGCCCCCAATAATTGTACTAATTCACATATGGCTCTCTCCCACCAATTGTTACTATTTGAAATAGAACGGATTTTTTTGATGAGAAATGCTAAAAAATAACTAAAGATCACTTTTTGGGGGAATGAAATTATGTTCCCCGTACCCTTTTCTCCGAATAAAGAAGGGGTGGATTGAGTATATATTGGATACGTCGGGACTGACGGGGCTCGAACCCGCAGCTTCCGCCTTGACAGGGCGGTGCTCTTACCAATTGAACTACAATCCCCCTAAAAAGTATATCCATATTATTTTTATTTCATTCAAAGCCCATCTATTTTGAATTACTGCGTTGTAACAGAGATTCGCGGATATATTGATAGTTCCGTGAATGCTTAGTGAAAACAACACGGATTACTAGTAATCCATGTTGTTATTCTCAAATCGATTGAGAATCCATTTTTTTCAAAAAAAAAAGAGAAAATAAAAAATGTAAGTAGGGATATATTAGAAAGTTTTCTTTTTTTCCTGCGAATTCCTTATTTCTAGAAAACAAATGGGTTCTATCCATTCATGGTGGATCAGCGCATTTTTGGGCCGAGCTGGATTTGAACCAGCGTAGACATATTGCCAACGAATTTACAGTCCGTCCCCATTAACCGCTCGGGCATCGACCCAGGAACAATCACTTCTAAGGTTATTTAGAATCCATGATCAACCTCCTTTCATAGTACCCTACCCCCAGGGGAAGTCGAATCCCCGCTGCCTCCTTGAAAGAGAGATGTCCTGAACCACTAGACGATGGGGGCATGTTTTCCTGACCGACCCATACTATGTTCATAATATGACTAGTTTTTCGAAATTGTCAATATAATGGAATAATATGACTAGATCTGACGGATCTTTCTGTCGTCCATGATTCCATATAATTTATTGATTCCTCATTTCTAGTCATGAATCCTTCATTCAAATCGACATTCTATATTTCTCTATATAGATTGATTCTATATAAATTAGAAAAATTGCGAATTGATTCTAGAAATATAGAAAGTGAAATTCTTTTTATTAGATTAGATATTATCTATAAAAAGAAAAGAATCTCTAAATAAAAAACAAAAGAATATGAAGTCTAAGATACTCGCATGGAGTAATTTGTCTTTCAGAAAAGGTTTTAACTTCATTTCTTCCACTCTTCATTCATTGATTTACCTTTGTTAAGATGATATATACCTATCTATATCTCCCCACTAAACTAGGAAAAAAAAAAGAGAAATGGAAATCCGGAATAAAAAAATAATCTACAAATTTTTACCTAAGAAATTTAGTTCAGGAGACAAGTAGAATCTCTTGATCATATGATTCGATGAAAGATCTTGGATCTATGCCTAAATCGAATTGGGAAGTACATGTATCAAGTGAATGAGGTTCAGATGGGGGAAATTCAATAAAAGTAATTAGGGCCATTGTGAAATTGAAACAATTTATTGCATTGATATCAATAAACCTTTTCTTTTTAACTATACTAGGTAAAGAAAAACGGAATAGTCCACAACCCGCTATGAGTCTATTGCATATACTTATGTATAGAATATATGTACATATATCTAGTTTATCCGTATAGTAACTCAGTCAGGAATTTAATAAAAAGGGCCCTTTTAACTCAGTGGTAGAGTAACGCCATGGTAAGGCGTAAGTCATCGGTTCAAATCCGATAGGGGGCTTTCGTACCCTCCTGTCTTAGTATTAATATTTGGAGAATACAGATATTCCTTCTATTAATATTTAGGAATACTAATAATAAAAAACAACAACCGTATAATGGGATCC